TTTGAACAATGAATTGAGAAGCCGAATTAAAATTATAGAAAAAAATGAGAGATCCTCTAATCTGGATATGCTTGAAAAAAAAACCATATTATGTGATGATGAAAAAAAAAAGAAATGCTTGCCAAAAGCTTATGATCCTTTTTTCAACGGACCATATCGAGGAACGAGAAAAGAATTAGATTCACGCGCAATCATGAATACTTATACAGATACAGAAGATTTAGTAGAATTTTGTTTTATAAATAAGATTCATGATCTACTTCTTAATGATTCCGTAGAACTTTACCGTCAATCATTTTTGAATTCTACAGAAGAAAAAGGAATTGATTTAGAAAGTGAAGCAAAATATTTTCAATTTTTATTTGATGTAATTACAACACATACAAAAGATCAAAAAATAATGAAAAAGAAATCTATTGGAATTAGAAAAGAAGAAATCAGTAAAAAGGTTTCTCGATGGTCATACAAATTAACCGAGAATTTGAGAGAAGAGGAAGAAGAAAATGAAGAAGATTTGGAGGAAGAATATTATGAGATTCATTCAAGAAGAGCCAAACGTGTGATAATTTATAACGATAATGATCAGAATACCAATTCTCTTTCTAGTATTCAGAATACTAGTAACAATGATAAAAAGGATGATCAAACGGAAGAAGAAGAGGAAGAGGTGGCTTTGATACGTTACTCACAACAATCGGATTTTCGTCGAAATCTAATCAAAGGATCCATGCGCGCTCAAAGACGTAAAACAGTTATTTGGAACCTCTTTCAAGTAAATGTACATTCTCCTCTTTTTTTGGATCGTCTAGACAAAACATCTTTTTTTTCATTTTTTGATATCAACGAAATTAAGAATATAATTTTTAGGAATTGGATGGGGAGAGAACAAGAATCAGAATTAAAAATTTCCTATTTTGAAAATGAAGATAAAAAAGAAGAAAAGGAGAAAAAACATAAAAATGAACAGATAGAAATATCAGAAGCTTGGGATACCTTTATATTTACTCAAGTAATAAGAAGTTTGATGTTAGTAATCCAATCTTTTCTTAGAAAATACATTATATTGCCTTCATTAATAATAGCCAAAAATCTTTTCCGTATGTTATTATTTCAAATTCCCGAGTGGGACGAGGATTTTAAGGAATGGAATAGAGAAATCCATATTAAATGCACCTATAACGGTGTTCAATTATCAGAAACAGAATTTCCCCAAGCTTGGTTAATAGACGGTATTCAGATAAAGATTTTATATCCTTTCTGTCTGAAACCTTGGAGAAAATCTAGGGCACGATCTCATCATAGAGATCTAATGAAAAAAAAAGAAAAAAAAACAAATTTTTGTTTTTTAACAGTCTGGGGAATGGAAGCGGAACTTCCCTTTGGTTCTCCTCGAAAACGACCTTTCTTTTTTGAACCTATTTATAAAGAACTTCAAAAAAGAAAAAAAAAAGGAGTCATCCAAATAGTTCGAATTATCAACCTAATAATGAAAAAACTGGATAAAGTAAATCTAAATTTATTATTTGAAGTGAGGAAAGAAAAAGTATATGAATCAAACGAAAAGAAAAAAGATTTAAAAAGAAATATTACTAGTGAATCATCCGTTCTAAATCAAACGATAAATTGGTTCAATTATTCACTAATAGAAAGAAGAATGAAAGATCTTTCTGATAAGACAATTCAAATAAGGAATCAAATTGAAGAAACTGCAAAAGACAAGAAAAAAAAAGAAATAGTTATAATTTATGATAATAAAAGATCGGGATTACAGAAGCATATTTGGAAAATATTAAAAAGGAAAAATATCCGATTAATGCGTAAATCACACTACTTTATCAAATCATTTATTGAAAAAATATACATAGATATTTTTTTATGTACCATTACCATTTCTAAGATCAATACACAACTTTTCTTTGAATCAACAAAAAAGATCTTTAATAAATCCATTTACAACAATGGAATAAATAAAGAACAAGAAGGAATTGATGAAAGAAATCAAAATACAATGAATTTTCTTTTGACTATAAAAAAATTGTTTTCAAATGTTGATAATACTAATACTAGCAATAAAAATTCCAATACTTATTGGAACTTATCTTCCCTATCCCAAGCATATGTTTTTTACAAAATATCACAAAACCAATTATTTAATAAGTATCAATTGAGACCTGTACTTCAATATCAAGGGAGCTATCCTTTTTTTAAGGATAATTTAAAAGACTATTATATGATACACGGAATATTTCATTATAAATCAAAACATAAGCAAATTAATACGTTTGTAATGAACGAATGGAAAAACTGGTTAAAAAGTTATTATCAATACGATTTATCTAAAAAAAAAAAGTATCAATTAGTATTAGTACCTAAAGAATGGAGAAATAGAATTGATAAACATCGTATGATTCAAAATAAGGAATCAAACCAATTGGATTTCTATAAAAAAGATCGATTCATTTATTCCATGAAAGAAAATGACTATGCAGAGAATTCATTTATGAATAAAAAAGATAAATGGAAAAAACATTACAGATATGATATTTTATCATATAAATACATAAGCCTCCCTAATTTATACATTTCTGAATCAACATTAGAAAAAAAAGGGGACCAAGAATTTACATATCATTTCAATACATCGAAACCTGAATCATTTTATGTATTGGTAAGTATACCTAGTAATGATTATCTAGAAAAAGTAGAAAAAGGATTTCGTATTGATAGGAATACTAATTTGGATAGAAAATATTTTGATTGTAGAATTCTTCATATTTGTTTTCTAAATAATATTGAGAATAATATAGAGATCTGGACCAATGCACATATTGGCATCAAGATTCAGAAAAATACTAAGACTCAAATTAAGAATTTCAACAAAATGGAAAAAAAAGATCTTTTTTTTCCTACAATTCATCAAGAGAGCAAAACATACAATTTTGTTTTTGATTGCATGGGAATGAATAAAAAAAGGTTCTATGATAATGATATCGCATCCAATCATGATACTATATCCAATCTAGAAACTTGGTTCTTCCCAGAATTTGTACTACTTTTTGATGTATATAAAATTCAACCTTGGATCATCCCAATCAAATCACTCTTTTTTCATTTTTCTATAAATGAAAAAAGTAAAAAAATTAACGTAAAATCATCTAAGAAAAAAAAAGATCTTGAATTAGTAAATTTCAAGCAGGAAGAAAACCAACAACAAGTCCAAAGAAATCTTGTATTTAATCTACTAAACCAAAAGAATAAAAAAGCTGTTGAAGAAGATTATGCAAGCTTAGAAATAAAAAAAGGTATAAAAAAAAAACAATATAAGAGCAAGAATGAAATGGAACTAGATTTCTTTTTGAGAAAATATTTACTTTTTCAACTAAGATGGTCTGATCATTTGAATAATAAAGTAATAAAAAATATAAGGGTATATTGTCTCCTACTTAGACTGATAAATCCAAAGGAAATTGCTATATCTTCGATTCAAAGAGGTGAAATAAATCTAGATGAAATGTTGATTCAAAGGGACCTAGTTCTTGCAGAATTGATAAGAAAGGGAATATTTATTATTGAACCAATTTGTCTATCTATACGAAGGGACGGAAAATCTATTATATATCAAACTATGGATATTTTATCAGTCGATAATAAGAAGTACCAAACAAATAAAAAAGACACAAAAAAAAGAATTGAGAAAGGGTTTTTTGAAAAATCCATTGCACGACACAGTAACATATTTTTGAGTGGAGACAAAAATCATTATGATTTACTTGTTCCTGAAAATATTCTATCCCCCAGACGTCGTAGAGAATTTCGAATTCGAATTTGTTTAAATTCCCGGAATTTTCATGTTGTGGATAGAAATCCAAGATCTTGCAATGAAAATAAAATAATAAACTGTGGGCAATTTTTGAATGAGAACAAACATCTTAATACGGATTTAAATAAATTAATTAAATGCAAATTGTTTCTTTGGCCCAATTACCGATTAGAAGATTTAGCTTGTATGAATCGCTATTGGTTTGATGCCAATAACAGCAGTCGTTTCAGTATGTCAAGAATACATATGTATTAACAATTAGGAATCAATTCAATTCCAATGAAAAAGAATTTAGAGTTGATTTCTTACATATCGTCTAACATATTTGGTAGATGAGAAAGCCAAAAAACATATACACTATGTAATAATACTATAATACATGATGCTGATTTTATAGTTTTATAGTCTATCAACTTTCATTAGGAAGAGTGGAATTTATTTAAGTAAAAAGAACAAAGAAATTGTTCTATTTCGCGAATACATATATGTTTTGTATATTTTAATAAAAATATACAAAACATAAACCACATAAATGAAAAAAATAGTATAAAAAATAGTATATGAATATAATCCAATTTTGATGTATACTAGATGAAAAGATAAAAATAACTGGCATAATAAATATTCTTTATTATTATTTTTTTATTTTATTTTTCCTGATCGGTAAAATTCACAGAAAATAAAGATACAAATTTTCATTTATGGTCAAAAAAAATTCATTCATCTCAGTTATTACACAAGAAGAAAAAGAAGAAAATAGTGGATCGGTTGAATTTCAAGTATTCCATTTCACCAGTAAGATACGAAGACTTACTTCACATTTAGAATTGCACAAAAGAGATTTTTTATCACAAAGGGGTCTACGAATAATTCTAGGAAAACGTCAACGATTATTGACTTATTTGTCAAAGAAAAATAAAGTGCGTTATAAGAAATTAATGGATCAATTAAATATTCGGGAACCAAAAATTTCTTAATTAAATTTGAATTTCTTATTATTATTCTTATTCTTTTTTATTTTTTCATTATTTTTTTCTTGGTTCAGTTATTCTTTGTTTATATTTTTCATTTTAATAAATTAATGAAAAAATGAAATAAGGAAAAAAATATGAGCCACAAGGTACATTGGACAAAGTTTCATAATTATCTTATCCCATACAAATCATTTACCTGTAACTATTCAATATCTTTAGTAATATTTCTGGGATCAGTTCTTATATTTGGAGGTCTGGGAATAGTATTACTTACCAATCCCATTGATTCTGCCTTTTCATTGGTATTGTTTCTTCTTTTTTGTATATCCTTAATTCTATATTTTTTTAAATTCCTATTTTGTAGCTGCCACACAGTTCCTTATTTGTGAGAACCATAAATGTATTAATCATATTTGCTGTGCTGTTTATGAACGGTTCAGAATATTCCAATGATTCCTATTTGCGGACTTTTGGAAATAAGATCACTTAATTGGTTTGTACAAGTATTTTTTTTCATTGAATGACTACTCTCCCAAATACGTTATGGTATGGAATTTTTTGGACTACAAGATCAAATCAGATTATAGAACAGGATTTTTTCATAAGTAACGTTCAACAAATTGGGATTCATTTATTCACAGATTTTTCTCTTCCTTTTAAACTCATTTATCTAATTCTTTTACTTTCTTTGATAGGTGCAATTACTATGGCTCATCAATAATCTAATATCTAATATAACTAATCTAAAATATAATAATAATAAGAAAGAAGAACTTCCTTTTTTTTATTAAAAGAATGAAAATGGATTTAATCTATTTTTTTCTCGATCTACTGTGAATATATTCTTTTGTTCTGTAATTCTTCTATTCTAGTCAATTTAATCGGTTTAATTTTTGTTCATATCTCAATGAATTGAGAGAGATGAGGAATTTATTAATAATGTTAGCACATGTATTTCTTCTAAGTGTTTATTTATTTCCTATTGGTATCTATGGACTGATCACAAGTAGAAGCATGGCTAGAACACTTATGTGTCTTGAGTTTATACTGAATTCGGTGAATCTAAATCTCGTCACATTTTCCAATCTATTTGATAGTCAACAATTAAAAGGAGAAATTTTCTCAATCTTTGTTATAGCAATTGCTGCTTTTTAAGCAGCTATTGGACTAGCTATTGTTTCGTCGATCCTTCGTAACAGAAAATCAATTCGTATTAATCAATCAAATTTGCTGAAGAATTAGTCATAATTCTTCTATTTTCACATAGAAATCAAAATTTCTAATTTTAGAATATTCTAAATAGAATCTAATAGAATTAGAATAATAAGATAATATAATTAGAATTAAATATTAATAGAATTCAATATTAATAGAATCTAAAATTCTCTTATTATTATTTACTTATTTATTTTCTTTCTTCTCTTTTTTCATATAGATTTATGATTGAGATTTAGAGTTACTAAATCTCTTCTATCACTAACCTAATAACAAACGTATTAATTTGATATTGATATATAATATATCAATATCAAATTAATTCTATTTCTATCTATCTATATAATTATTATATAATTATATAGATAGATACTAGATACCTATATACTAAAATCTTTCTATATTCTATATCTATATATTCTATATCTATATACATTCTATATACATATAGTAAAATTAACATGAATTGAATTCGTAAACTTATATTTCATGGTTATTGAAATAGAAATCAAAGTATCTTGGTCCTTTCTCATAAACAGATTAAAAAATCTATTGATTCTTAAATTTTTGATAAATCATTGATTCATCTGGTGTCTACAATAGAAAATATATGATTATTTCATTTTCTTATTTTACCAGATTGAAAATTTTTTTTGTTCAAAACTGGAATTTATAGACCCAATGGCACATTCAGTAAAGATTTATGATACATGTATAGGATGTACCCAATGTGTTCGAGCTTGCCCCACGGATGTATTGGAAATGATACCTTGGAACGGATGTAAAGCTAAGCAAATTGCTTCTGCGCCAAGAACCGAAGATTGTGTAGGTTGTAAAAGATGTGAATCCGCTTGTCCAACGGATTTTTTGAGTGTCCGTGTTTATTTATGGCATGAAACAACTCGCAGCATGGGTCTTTCTTATTGATATGTGACAAAAAACTCTACTTGAATCATTTGATTCCTCTTTACCAACAAAAGCCCGTATTCGAGAAAAGAGAATATATTATTCTTCTCCCGAGCACGGGCTTTTCTGGTATAATCTTATCTTGTCTTTATCACGAGTTATTTTCCTTGGTTAACAATACTTTTTGTTTTGCCCATATTTGCGGGTTCTTCAATTATCTTTTTCACTCATAGGAGAAATAAGGTATATAGGTGGTATACTATATATATATATGTATCCTAGAGTTCCTTCTAATGATCTATTTATTTTGTTATCATTTTCCAATTGGACGATCCGATCCATTAACTCAATCCAAGAAAGATTCTAAAGGGATCAATCTTTTTGATTTTCAATCGAGACTGGAAACCGATGGACTTTCCATAGGACCCTTTTTACTGACAGGATTTAGAACTACTTTAGTAGCTTGGCCAATTACTCAAAATCCGCGATTTTTCTATTTCTTGATATTAGCAATGTATAGTGGTCAAATAGCATCATTTTCTTCTCGAGACTTTTTCCTTTTTTTCATCATGTAGGAATTAAAATTAATTCCTTTTTTTTATTTACTTTTATCCATGTGGGGAGGAAAAAAATGTCTATACTCGACTACAAAGTTTATTTTGTGCACTACCGGAGGTTCTTTTTTTTTATTAATAGAAATTCTAGGTATAGATTTCCTAATTATAGGAATAACTGGCATAGGACTTAATGAAATCATTTTACAAAGACTATCTCATAGATTGATTGGTGCTGCGCTTTTTTCTTAGCAGGAACAAGTTGTGATAGAATACCTTTTTTTATCTCTTTTTATCTCGAAGAGATGGGGGATACCTATTCCAATGTAAAAAATCTTTATCATGTTTAGTAGTTTCTCGATGGTTTCTCTTGCATTGCCAGGAATGAGTGATTTTGTTACAGAATTCTTACTCTTTTTTGGAATAATTACCAGCCCAAAATATCTTTTCATACCAAAAATGTTAATTATTTTTGTAATGTCAATTGGAATGATATTAACTTCTATTTTTTATTATCTATGTTACGATATTATGTCAGATTTTCTATGGATACAAGCTATTTAATATTACAAACTCGAATTTTTTTGATTCTGGACTACGAGAACTTTTTGTCTTGATCTATATCTTTCTATCTGTAATAGGAATTGGTATTTATCCTGATTTATTCTCCCGTTATCGGTTGACAAGGTACAAGTTCTCTTTTTATAGATACTAATTCTTTTTTTAGATTCAAGAAATTTAATTAATTGGAAAAAAAAGTCTTAGAATTCTTTGACTTTCATATTTTCACGATTCTTCGTTGTGCAATGAAAAAAAGGTAAGTGTTAATTAGAATTGTAATTAGATATATCTAAAGTTTTTGAGAACCATTTAAATAGAGGAATTATTCAAATGGTTCTCAAAAACTCGCACAAAATTTCATTGTGTATCTGACGATTCTTTTATGTATCCTTTAATGCAGTTTATTTTATTCAATTAGATATTCATTGGAATGAGCCATAACTATGGAACCCGATTCCTAATAGATTGATCCCAAAATAGCATATCCAAATTAGGAGAAATCCTATAGAAGCTACAAATGCCGAATTCGTAACTTGATTTTGCAATTTTGAATTTTTTCTAGTATGTAAATAAATTGCAAATATGGTCCAAGTAATAAATGCCCAAGTTTCCTTAGGATCCCAATTCCAATATGAACCCCATGCTTCATTAGCCCATACTGCTCCAGAAAGAATGCCTATGGTTAAAAAGGTAAACCCTAAACTAATGACACGATAACTCCAAGAATCCAAATGCTGAATTAATTGATATTTGTAAAAATTTTTAAATGATAGGAAAGAAGTCTTTTTTAAAATACTTCCCTTTTCGTTCAAATATTCCATATCACCAAAGAAAAATGATTTCCTTAAACTTAAAAAATTCTTGTTTTTCAAAAAAAAATCGATTTTTTTTTGAAATGTAATCACTATAAGAGCAACTGATAATAATGATCCGCATAAAAGAGCTGCATAGCTCAATAACATCATACTGACATGCATCATTAACCACTGAGATTGTAGAGCAGGTACTAATATTGCGGGTTGATGCATTTCAGTTGAAAGACCTGACGTGGCGAAACCTTGGGTAAAAAAGGTACTTGGTGCAGTTATTGCGTTTAAATCATTATTAGAATTCCTAATATACGGAATTATATGAATAATGGATAAACTCCATGAAAGAAAAATTAATGATTCGTATAAATTACTTAAAGGAAAATGTCCCGAAGAAATCCAACGAATAACTAAAAACCCTGTTATAGAGGAAAAAGTAGCTATCATTCCTTTTTCTGACGAATTACGTAATTCTTCGATTTCGTAGACTAATAAGTTCATCAAATGAATTATAATCACAATTGAGATGATCGAAAAGGAAATATGAGTTAATATATGCTCTAAGGTCGCAAATATCATAAAGAAAAGTCCTTTTTAAAAAATTGAAATTGGGGGCTTAAATAGAATCTAAAATATTGAAAAATTTAGATTCTATTAGATCTATTGTATCTTTATTATTAACATGAATTAATATTTATGCCGCTACTCGGACTCGAACCGAGATGCTCTAGCACTGCTTCCTAAGAGCAGCGTGTCTACCAATTTCACCATAGCGGCGGCTTACTTTAAATAATAATAGGAAATTCATATTGAATTGTCTATATTCAATAAAGTTTAGCAAACAATGAAGAAAGATGCATTTCCATTCGTATATTTATATGGAAATGTTCAATATAAATACTACTTAATTAGTATCTTCATCTTCGTAAGTTCATTTTTCATAATCAATTTTATCCGTACTAGAAATCTAGTTTTTGTTTATCCAGAACAGTCAGAACTAAAAAGTTTCGTTTTCAGTCGGAGTCTAAAATTCATAATCTTTTTTATAATGATTTTGAGACCCAAGGCCTTAGTATAAAGTAGAATGGAATATTAAGATTCTTCCTTGTCTATCGTAATTGTGCTTTTCTATTTTGAAAAGCACAATTCATAGGAAATAAA